ATAAAAAATGATCTATTTGAAAACGCCGTAAGAACTGAAATGTCACAACATTTTTTTTATACATGCCCAAGTGATGGAAAACAAAGAATATCTTTTACATATCCGCCCAGTTTGTCAACGTTTTTTGAAATGATACAACAGAAGATGCTTTTGTGCACGACAGAAAAGCTATCCCCAGCAGAACTGTATAATCATTGGTTTTATACCAATGAACAAAAACGAAACAACCTCATCAACGAACTTATCAATCGAATTGAAGCTCTAGACAAGGGGTCTCTTGCTATGGATGTACTCGAAAAAAGAACTAGATTGTGCAATGATGAGACTGAACAAGAATGCTTACCTAAAATATATGATCCTCTTTTGAATGGACCCCATCGTGGAACAATCAAAGAATTGTATTCAGGTTCAAACATGAACGAGTATTTAATAAACTCGATAGAAGATTCTATCGAAACTCTTTGGATAAACAAACTTCATGATATCGCTCTTCCTACTGCCCTTACTACTGATTACCGAGAATTTGAAGAAAAAATAAAAAACACTTTTGATTTAAATTTTAAATACAGATACAGTAAATTACTATAAAAATAAATACATAAAATAAGTAAAAGAAGAGATAAGAAGAGATTCGTCCTCCGCCTACATATTTTATAATTTCTGCTACAAATAAATTTAGAATAGCAACAGCATTCGTAATTCCATCAATTACTTGTTTATCAAAAAAATAACTTAGTTCTGCCAGCCCTCTTATACCTCTAGTTAAGGTTTTTGTATAAATAGCGTCTATGTAACCACGATTATATGACCAATTATATATAATATTTAGTATTTTGTCCCAAATTATTCTCCTAGGACCCATTTGAACAGATAAATTTATGAAGTTCAAATTATTAAAATTGGAATAAGCAGGCCCATAGAAAAGAAACGCTATAAATATTCCGAAATATGCTATACTGACTGAAAAAATAGCATTTATCACAAATTCATCCCAATCAAAATCATAATTTGAATGTAAAAAGTTTATTGATGGAGTTAACCATCTGGATAATATATCTAAATGAATTATTCCTTGACCCAAAGGAATTCCTATGGATCCAACGAACAAAGTAACTAAGACCAATATAAGAAGTGGTAATAACATAGTATTGTCCGATTCATAAGGATATGTGGAAATTTTTTTATTGGAAAAATTTTTTATAGTAATAAGAGGCCCCATCATATTGGTTACTACATTACCAACAATAGGATATACGTTTTGCGAAAAAACAGAAATTCTTTGATTATGATTCATTGTTGATAAAATCAAATTATTTTTTTTTACTTTTTGTCCTTTTTTTCCCCAGATAGATATTGAATGGAACACATTATTTTTTTTGCCGCTGTAATTTTTACAATTACTATTTAAATGACCTTCAAAAGTAAGTAAATACATCCGAAACATATAAAATGCAGTTAATCCTGCTGTGAAACAAGCTATTATTGCAAAAATGGGTGAATACAACCAACTATCATTAAGAATTTCATCTTTGGACCAAAAACAAGCAAGAGGTGGAATACCACAAAGAGAAAGCGTGCCTAAAAAAAATGAAATTTTTGTAATTGGGACATATTTTTTTAAACCACCCATAAGAACCATATTCTGGCTTTTATCTGGGGAATACCCAACAATAGTTTCCATTGAATGAATAATGGAGCCAGATCCTAAAAACAATAATGCTTTCGAATAGGCATGAGTGATCAAATGAAATAAAGCAGTTCGATAAGATCCCATACCTAAAGCTAACATAATATAGCCCAATTGCGACATTGTAGAATAGGCTAGACTTCTTTTAATGTCTCTTTGAGCAAGAGCTAAAGTAGCTCCTAATAGTATTGTTATTATACCTACCAAAGAAATTATATTCAGTATGTAAGGTATGACTGTAAAAAGAGGAAAAAGTCGAGCTACAAGAAAAATTCCTGCTGCTACCATAGTAGCAGCATGTATAAGAGCCGAAATAGGAGTAGGGCCTTCCATAGCATCAGGTAACCATACATGAAGAGGGAATTGCGCAGACTTGGCAACCGAACCGACAAATAATAGGGAAGCACACAAAGTAAGAAATAAAGAATTGTACCCATTATTATCAATCAAATTATTGGCTATTTCAAATAAATCCCGAAATTCAAAACTCCCCGTTATCCAATAAAGACCTAAGATTCCTAAAAATAAAAAAAAATCCCCTACACGATTAGTTACAAACGCTTTTTGACAAGCAGTTGCGGCAAGGGGTCGTGTGAACCAAAAACCTATTAATAGATACGAACACATTCCAACTAATTCCCAAAAAATATAAATTTGTATCAAATTTGAACTAGTAACTAATCCCAGCATCGAAGCGTTAAAAAAACTAATATAAGCAAAAAATGTCAAATAGCCTTGATCATGAGACATATAATTGTCACTATAAATAAGAACCATTATTCCAACAGTAGTTATTAATATTAACATAATGGAAGTAAGCGGATCTATTAAGTGGCCTAAATCTAAAGAAAAATCATTATTTAGGGTCCAAGACCATACATATTGGTAGGATGGACTGCCATTTATTTGCTGAATAGACAGATTGGCGGAAAAAATCATAACGATACTTAGTAATAAAACACTAAGAAAAGCCCATATACGACGAATATTTTTTGTTGCCGCCGGGAAAAGAAAAAGGCCTACCCCTATTGCTATAGGAACCGGAAGGGGGACGAAAGGTATGATCCACGCATATTGATACGTATATTCCATAAAAAATAAACCTTTTTTTATTGTTAAATTGTTTACGATTCACCAACTCTTTTATATTTAGAACGGAGCAAAAAAAATCAAGATATGAAAAGACTTTAATATTAATAGAATTAATATAAATATAGAAATAGAATTAAGAATTCTGATGATTTCCAAATAGTCAAATAAAAACGATTAAGTCTGATAAAGTTATTCTTTTTTTTTTTAATTAAAGATTTAGATATATGAACATAGAGAATATAATATTATCAATCATTATTACAATAATTAAGTTTATATACATAAAACAAGTAAAAAAATTATGAAAAAAAAAGTACTTGATTCCGAGTATCCTATGATCCACCAATAACTAAACCCGATAAACAAAAAAACAAGGAGATTAGTTTCTTATTTTCGTTAATTGATTCCGAATTCTGAATTCGGAATCATTAATCGGTTGTGAACTAGTCCGTTGGGAAACTGAGTGAGTTGCTTATATTTGTTTCAATAAAGCAACTTAAACTTATACTTGTGATTAATTTTATTGATGTTCGTCGATTTGTTATTCATCACTCCAGTTTGCACAGAGCTGCAATAATAATAAAAATTTCTGGTAAAAATAATATATCGTTAAATTTATTACTAATGGATACTCATTTTTTCTAATTTTTATTAGATTAGATATACTTTCTTGATCCTCGATCAATTACAATTAATAGAAAGAGTTTTACAGTCTAGTTTTCGTAAATTAGGTAAGGGTTCTTATTGATTTCTTTTTTTAAATTAAATGAAATGCAACATGGCAAAAATAGACAATTGAAACTCTTTTTTATTCTTTTTTACCAATGGAAAGCAACTCGATTTCTATAGCCATGAATACCATGTATATATAAATATCTTCATTCGAATATCGTTATATATATATAATACTAGTCAGTATAAATAATTCGTTCTTCAAAATATTGTATGTAAATTTTAGTAATAAAAAAATTATCTATTTTTTTGAACAATAAATGTCTTCCACATTTAACTATAAAATGAATAACCTCTGCATTTTTGAATGGCGATTCAAAAAAAGCGTATGTCTATGTCCAAAAGCATATTCGTAAAATTTTTTGGAAAAATAAAGTGTATTGGACAGGCATAAAAGCTTTTTCTTTAGCAAAATCCCTTTCGACCGGGAATTCTAAAAGCTTTTTTGTACAACAAACAAGTAATATATTATATAATATATAATAAAATATAATATATAATAAAGACTTGGAAAAGTCTTGGAATAATCTTAATCGATATGAACCAACGAATTCGATAATTTATAAGATAAGAAATTACCATTAATATGGTAAACTTAATGAGATGCAATTTTCTATTGTCGTATGTTGTAGGATAACATTTTTGTGTCTACTAGACAAAGGCTCGAAAAATTAGGCACAATATATTATTTTTCTCTTTACAAAGTTTTCTCTGTCTCCTTAGTGGGTTTTTGTGGTATGGGGATTGTTATTTTCCCCATCGATTCACTTTTCACAAAAATAATATTTTTCTTTTAATTTTAAAAAGGCTTATTGGGTTCTGGATGCCGAATATATATTCTATGTTTTAACTTAACTTTAACTATAGAATACATTAAGATACCTATCCATAAAGCACAATATGCATTCCATAATGAAAAATCGTTTTAGAAATATTGAAGACAAATTTTCACTGGTATATCTACAACCTACTAATTGATTTGACTAATACTTAATTAGTTTGATAAATAGTACCACGCATTATGGGTACAATTTAAATCCTAGCAATTGGCAATTTATGGTTAATCCAGTTTTCAACCTATCCAACAAACATTTTTAACCTCCTTACAATTCTAAAATTTTACAAGAACTTAAACCACATGAAAAACTATTAAGTGCGGTTTTAAAACTAACAACAATAGCCCGACCTCACACTACAATTAAGTAAGGTAATGATTATTGAACGTTTAAATAGTAATTTAGAGGATATTTTGAATCTTTCGGCAAAATAAATATTGCATTGAATTTACTCCTCCAATCTCGACGATTAAAAATGAATGGGCTATTATGATTTCGAGCAAGCCGCTATGGTGAAATCGGTAGACACGCTGCTCTTAGGAAGCAGTGCTAGAGCATCTCGGTTCGAGTCCGAGTAGCGGCATATTTCTAAAAAAGAAATACTAGTAAAATAAATACTATAATAATTCCTATAATGGATAGAATATAATTTCAGATCTCCATTCCATTCTTGGAGGATATCCTTTTTAGGATTTTTTATGATATTTTTTACTTTAGAACATATATTAACTCACATTTCCTTGTCGATTGTTTCAATCGTACTGACGATTTATTTGATTAACTTATTAGTCCACGAAATCGTAGGATTATATGATTCGTCGGAAAAAGGAATGGTAGCCGCTTTTTTATGTATAACAGGATTATTAGTTATTCGTTGGATTTATTCGGGGCATTTACCCTTAAGTAATTTATATGAATCATTAATGTTCCTTTCATGGAGTTTATCCATTATTCATATGCTTCCTTTTTTTAGAAAACAAAAAAATCTTCTAAGTGCAATAACTGCACCCAGTGCTATTTTGACTCAAGGATTTGCCACCTCAGGTCTTTTAACTGAAATGCATCAATCCACAATATTAGTACCTGCTCTACAATCACAGTGGTTAATGATGCACGTAAGTATGATGGTATTGAGCTATGCATCTCTTCTCTGCGGATCATTATTATCAGTAGCTCTTCTAGCCATTACATTTCGAAAAAAGAAAAAACAAAAATTAAAATGTAAAAACAACCATTTTTGGTCATTTTCATTTGGTAAAATTCAATACGTGAATGAAATAAGCCATGTTTTACAAAACAATTGTTTTATTTCGTTTAGAAATTATCACAGGCATCAATTAATTCAGCAATTGGATTGTTGGAGTTCTCGTGTCATTAGTCTCGGTTTTCTATTTTTAACCATAGGTATTCTTTCGGGAGCAGTATGGGCTAATGAAGCGTGGGGATCCTACTGGAATTGGGACCCAAAAGAAACTTGGGCATTTATTACTTGGACAATATTCGCAATTTATTTACATACTAGAACAAATGAAAATTTGCAAGGCTCAAATTCTGCAATTGTGGCTTCTATAGGATTTTTTATAATTTGGATATGCTATTTTGGAGTCAATCTATTAGGAATAGGGCTGCATAGTTATGGTTCATTCGCATTAACATTTAATTGAAAAAAAAAAGCAGTTACGAATAGAATATCAAATACATAATAGGAATGGCATAGATAACGAAAGTTTGTACGAGTTTTTGAAAATCATTTGACTTGATTCAAATGATTTTCAAAAACTACAAAAATATTTGATTACAATTAAAGTAAGTTTATTTTATTAAGTTAAAGTAAATTCATTTTTTTAACTTTTTTTTTTTCACTTTTTTATTATCAAATTATAAAATAAAAACTAACTATCTATAAAAATAATTAGATATAATAGTTTCTACCTTGTCAATTGATAGTGAGAGAACGAAATCCGGATAAATACCAATACCTATTACGGGTAGAAAAATACAGATTGAAAGAAATAGTTCCCGCGGCCCAGAATCTAAAAAATGCGAATTTTGAGAATTAAATTGCTTATATCCGTAGAACATCTGACGTAACATAGATAATGAATAAATAGGAGTTAATATCATTCCAATTGCCGTTACAAAAGTGATTAGTATTTTTGGCATTAAAAGAAATTTTTGGCTCATAATTAATCCAAAAAATACTACAAATTCTGCAACAAAACCACTCATTCCAGGCAATGCAAGAGAAGCCAGCGAAAAGCTACTGAACATTGTAAATATTTTTGGCATTGGGATAGTTATTCCCCCCATTTCATCGAGATAAACAAGACGTGTTCTATCGTAACTCGTTCCTGCCAAGAAAAAAAGTGCAGCACCGATAAATCCATGAGAGATCATTTGTAAAAGGGCCCCGTTGAGTCCTGTATCAGTTATGGAACTAATTCCTATAATTATGAAACCCATATGAGATACAGAGGAATAGGCAATTCTCTTTTTTAAATTACGCTGACCCGGAGATGCTGAAGCTGCATAGATTATTTGAATTGCACCTACTATCATCAACCAGGGAGAAAATATAGAATGAGCATGGGGTAATAATTCCATATTGATACGAACCAATCCATATGCTCCCATTTTTAATAAGATTCCAGCTAAAAGCATACATGTACTGTAATGGGCTTCCCCATGGGTATCTGGTAACCATGTATGTAGAGGTATAATCGGTAATTTGATAGCATAAGCAATAAGAAATCCAAAATAGAATAGTATTTCCAATGCCACAGGATACGGCTGATTGGCTGATGTTTCAAAATTTAATGTTGGTTCATTGGAACCATATAAACCCATACCTAGAACTCCCATTAAGAGAAAAATGGAACCCCCCGCGGTGTACAAAATAAACTTTGTAGCTGAGTACAAACGTTTCTTCCCTCCCCACATGGATAAAAGTAGGTAGACAGGAATTAATTCTAATTCCCACATGATAAAAAAAAGTAAAAGATCTCGAGAAGAAAATAATCCTATTTGGCCGCTGTACATTGCTAACATAAGGAAATGGAACAATTTTGAATCTCGAGTAACTGGCCAAGCCGCTAAAGTAGCTAAAGTAGTGATGAATCCCGTGAGTAAAATGGGTCCTATGGAAAGCCCATCAATTCCCAGTCTCCAATGAAAATCAAAAAAATTGATCCATTTATAATCTTGCTCCAATTGGATTAATGGATCATCCAATTGGAAATGATAACAGAATACATAGGCCATTAGAAGTAGTTCTAATAGGCATATACAAATAGTATACCACCTAATAACCTTATTTCCTCTATGAGGGAAAAAGAAAATGAAAGTACCCGCGAATATCGGCAAAACAACAATTATAGTTAACCAAGGAAAATCATTCGTGGTAAAAACAAGATACACTTACTTTGACTTTGACCCGAAAACCCGTACTCGAGAAAAGAAATATATATAATAATAAAACTAATAATTTTTTCTTTTCTCGAGTACGGGTTTTGTCGGTAAAGATAAAAAATGATGGATTCAAGTAGAATTTTCTCGAACGTATCAATAACCTAGACCCATGCTACGAGTTGTCTCGTGCCATAAATAAACCCGGACACTCAAAAAATCGGTTGGGCAAGCGGATTCACACCTTTTACAACCTACACAGTCTTCTGTTCTTGGAGCAGAAGCAATTTGTTTAGCTTTACACCCGTCCCAGGGTATCATCTCTAATACATCTGTGGGGCAAGCTCGTACACATTGAGTACACCCTATACATGTATCATAAATCTTTACTGAATGTGACATTGGATCTATAATTTTTTTTAACATCATAAAATTTCGATCTAGTAAAGTAGTAAATTAATTATATATTGTAGACACCAGATGAATCAATGATTTAGTAGATTTACCAGAATCAATCTACTTCTGGATCTGCTCATGAAAGAAGGCCAAGATACTTTGATTTATTACATTTTATCAAATAGCACTATATGCTGCACATACCCATTTTTTTATTGGCAGATACTCTATATTTTTTTTTGATAAACCCTATTTATTCAACAAATTCGATTGATTGATACGAGTTGATTTTCTGTTACGATGAATTGATGAAACAATAGCTAATCCAATAGCTGCTTCAGCAGCGGCAATTGCTATAACAAAAATCGAGAAAATGTCTCCTTTTAATTGGCGACTATCAAATAAATCCGAAAATGTTACGAAATTTATATTAACTGCATTCAGTATAAGCTCAAGACACATAAGCGCTCGAACCATATTTCGACTTGTAATCAATCCATAGATACCGATGCATAATAAATAGGCACTCAAAACAAGTACATGTTCGAGCATCATTGAACAACTCCTCATCAATCTCGATTCATTTCAATATGAACAACAATTTAACCGATTCAATAGATATAAATATAGAAAAATTCCGTTTTTTTTTTTTTCATTTTTTTTATACTTTATCTTTATATATTTATACATGAACATGAACAATAAAAAAAATATTTTAAAGAAGAAAAGAACAAGTCTATATTAATTTAATTAATATAATTTTATATTATTAAATTTCGAAATATTTAGTACTGACGAGCCATAGCAATTGCACCGATCAAGGCAACTAAAAGAATTATCGAAATAAGTTCAAATGGAAGAAAAAAATCTGTTGATAAATGAATCCCAATTTGTTGACCATTATTTATCAAGTCCTGCTCTATAATCTGGTTTGACCTTGTAGTCCAAATAATACCGTACCATGACGTATCTGGGATAGTAGTAATTAATGAAAAAAAAATACTTGTACAAACCAGTGAAGTGACTCCATCTCCAACAGTCCAAAGATAGAAATCTTTGTAATATTCTGAACCATTCATAAACATCACGGCAAATACAATTAATACATTTATTGCTCCCACATAAATAAGGAGCTGTGCAGCAGCTACAAAATGGGAGTTCGATGGAATATGGAATAAGGATGTACAAACAAGAACCAATCCCAACGAAAAGGCAGAAAAAATTGGATTGGTAAGTAATACCACTCCTAGACTTCCCACTATAAGACCCAATCCCAAAAAAACTAAAAGAAAATCATGTATTGGTCCAGGCAAATCCATTCTATGTAAAATAAAAGATAAATTAAGTAGAAATTTTTCATGACCTTATTGAACAAACAAAAAAAAAGAAGAGGTTACCTATTTTTTGATACCCTTCTAATTGAATTAATTGAATTAAATCAATATAGGGTCGTGTGTGGGTTGATGTAGATATGTTTATTTATTATATGAATGATTGAATACCATTTGTTTATCTGAAAGTTTCGTTCAAAATTGCATTGAAAAAATTTCTCGATTCAATTATTTAAATTATTTAGAGTATAGAATAATTATTATATTTTCTTTTTTTTATTTATAATTTATATATTATAATCACAGATATTATATTTATATATATATACTGTATGTAATGTAGTATTTTAATATACAGAGAATAGATAAATATATTGTTATGAATATATGAAAATCATTACTCTCAACCCCTTTAGGATTTTTAGTTATTGTCTAAGCAAAATAAAATGAAGGAAGCTTCGCTACTTTCAATCAAAACGGAATCTTAGTAATTGGTAATTGTTCTTGAATCAAGTGGTTTA